GACCAACCAAGATGTATGTCGTCCAACCCAACCTCAGACTCTTTCTTCCCGACCTATTTGACTCTCTGGCCGCAGTTATAGTTATTTAGGTGGTATCCCGAGATTGAAGAGATCGAATTCCTCCGGGGAACACACGAAACAAAGATATGAACTGGGTAAATAGAAATGGAAAAGAGATGTTTCCAATTCATCAAAATGAGAAGCTTTTTCTACATCCATATGATCTACTAAAGTAGATCGGTATTGCCCATATAATAAAAGCAGATCTTGGTCCATGGAATCCCAAGAAGGTAAGAACTCCAACCTGTCCGATGCTTCTTCGGCCAAATACGATATACAAGTGGGACCTGCACTATGCGCAAGCTGTGCGAAAAACCGCTTCTTTTTTCCGGTTCTGAAACAACTTGGGCGAAATAGGGTTCTACCGGGAAACCATGGATTTTTTAGTTTTCGCCATTGGTTACTGGTTGAGCCACTGGAATGGAATGAGATAAGAATCTCTGGAGATCTTTCCTCTCCACTTACTCGTAACAGGCTTTCCCTCTGTAGAAGACTTCTTCCGAATGGCATAATTGGGAGATTGATTCCTCGATCTTCAAAGAAAACTGACTCCTCCTACTCCTTCTTCTCCTTTAGGATAGGATCGTCGTTGGTCCTTCTTTCACTAATGATCTAATGATCTCACCATTTTCTAGTAGTTCTCGCGAACGCGCGAGGGACTATCCTTTCTATCGCTTGCCCTTTCTTTTCACTCTCAAGACAAGGCTCTCTCTCTTTTATAAAGCGAAGCAAAGCGCATGGCGCTGAAAGCTCAATAAACACAGACGAACACGATGCAGGGCATAGCATAAATGAAACCGCTGATCATTTCATAAAACATATATGCTTTCCCTTTCTCGATGCTTTTTTTTGGGTGACTCACCAACCGACCCAGCAGTGATCGATGACAGAATGGTACGAACAAATCAAAGTAATTGGATTTGGTAGTTCTCCATGGACTTCTCTCTTTAGCCCTTTGTATATGTTCATAAATGGGTGTGCACCTCCAGATGGGCGGGGGCCGGCCTCCCACTCTCTTATCTTATGCAGCATTTATTAGCTTAGCTGGCTTGGGTGGATCGTGCAATAAGCCTCTCTCGACCCTCCTTTTATCATACGTCTTTATGAAAGCCTCTCGCCTTTCGAGATCCGGTCCATCATCAGCCCAGTCAGATCTTCTTGTTTGCCCGCTTTGATTAGGCTTCCTTTAACGGATTTGATCGGCATTTCGTGCCTGCAGTCCTGCTGAATTCGACCTTTTATCAGGGTAGCGTAGTAAGGTTAGAGGCGCAACTAGAAGAGTTGGCCCTCTTTCGATTTTTTGATCAATTCGATTGCAGTCTCCGAAGTCCTTCTTGATCGATGGTCCCCATTAGCATTAGTGCTAATTAGCAGCCTTTTTGGAAGGCGAGATACTTATGTGTGACCGCGGATTCCACGGTAGCAGTAGTTCTAGCTCTACATTAGGAGCAGGGGGGCTCTATCTAAAGGAGGTACGGACCCCTCCCATAGTACGGTACGATGCAGCTGAAAAACTGAATAGGCTACCGCGGCTCGCTTCGCTTTTGTTGCGGAGCTCACTGCTTTTAGAGTAGTGCTTGCAGCTTGCTGCTTTCTGTTCAAGCGGAGCTCGCTGTCTACTCCACGAGTCGCCACAGCTTCGCCTACGCCACTTGTATATAGACAACAATAGCGCCCAAGATTTGCCCTTCGCGTAGTTCATTGAACCTTCCAACTTCACTCCGTGGCCTGTGCTAAAGAAGCGTGTCTTAACTAATTCCTTTGAACTCATTTCAGCTATTCTACCTCTCGATATCTCCTCACCTTGCACCTTTTCTTTCTTTTCCTCATCCCATGATCCTTTCCCATGTCGTGGAAGTGCAGCAGTGCTCCTTCATTCTTCATAACGACTATAACCAAGCTGCCAACCAATAAAGCAAGCACCTTCATGGACTGAGACCGTGGAAGCTCCGTTAGCACCTTAAGGCTGTCTTTATCCTGAGAACCCTCGGGAATATTCAGAGACTCGGCTAATGCTTCTAGGCCCACATTCGGAGACAGACCAAGCACCTCTCTTACCCACTCACTATCTAATAATAATAAACCGGACTGGCTTATTATCTGAATGAGATCGGAAAGAGAGGAGGTAGCCCAAATCTTCCAATAGGCGCATACGAAAGGTTCTGAAAGAATTGAAAAAGCTCTGAAAAAGAAACAACCCGACCTGAGGAACTACCAACAACGGAAGAACTAGCAACAGCGGGAGAAACCTTTTCTAACCTCAGCTTCACCCCCTTCCTCGGGATTCTTTCTTTGATGATATGCCCTAAGCCCCTTTCAGAAGACCGAAGTCATTGGTGCTTTGCATAAGGGGTAAGCGCGCCATAAAGACTATTGGTACCTATCATAGACTTGACTCATTTTATGGGTTTGAATTCCTTTCCCCGAGTTAGAGGGGTTTTCTGAAGGTCTTCCTCAAGGGCCACTTGGTTCTCAAAAAGACTGTTACCCCCGGCCAGAGTAGAAGTAGGCAAACGGATGTTTCTGGGGGGAACTACGGGAGACGGAGACAGGTGGTTAGGCGATATTCTAACTTCTGGCTCATCGCAATTCCATTTCTTAAAGTGCAAGTCCAGTTTTATCTTTTTATGAAAGTGAAAGTCAGGTTAGCCCCTTCTTTCAATTCCAAAGATGCTCTCAAATTGCTGTTAAAGATTATTTTACCCTAAGGCTTCTCGCGGTCAGGCAAGCGTGGCAGAGCGTAGCATGTATCCAGCCATCCGAACTACTTACTGAAGGGCAAGCACCAACGAATTACTCACTTCATTCACAGCGCGGGGGAGAGACAACGGGGAGGAACCCAACTACAAAAGGTACATCGAACTCGAATGAACCAGAAGGCTTCCTCAGTAAGAAACCATAAGTCTAAGCAAGAGACTTACAGGGCTTCATTCATGAACACACTATGGGAGAGAAAGCACCCTCATCGAGCTGATCGACGTCGAGTCTCATACGGGGATCTTCTAATGCTCCAGATCACTCTATCAACCCATTCCAGTCCCACCTTTGCTGCAACTCATCAGCTATAGCCAGTAGCTAGGAGTTCTCACTTCAAGCGGATATTCGATAAATACAGCACCTCTAGTAGTTGGAGAAGGAGATAGGCCGCCCACCTATTCGATCATATGCCATACTTTCATCAACAAAGAATGGAAACCTGCCTGCTAACAGCAAAGGATATAGCCATTCCAAATCCACCCAACAACAACCGTTGCTTCGACCGGAGGTAGTTTACTAACTCTTTTAGGTAGAAGCACCTATTAGCGTACAGTAGTGTGTTCTATCTTTCCGGAACTATATAAGATCTATTATACATCCGGCACAGTCAAAGACCTTGCAACTAAGGGCTTCAACCGATGCCTTCAAGCTCACCTAACTTGGATGCTTCTAGCTTACCATCTATTAAGCCTCGAAACCTTTCCATAATTCTTTACTCCAGGTGAAAGACCATCATAAATGGGGAACCCGCAGTAGGAGTCCCGGGAGAGGAATCAACAACGGAAGGTGAAACCGGTATCGAATAGGTGCTGAAAGCAGGCCTTCCGAAGGAGTAGTACCAGTGGGTAGAGAAGGTAATTCCAGTTCAACTATCGGGTAGGAGCCGGCCGTGTATTATCTCAGCAGGGTCTTACATACCCCTAAGAAGATGTGCTTATTGCTCTACTTTGCAGCAACCAAGCTCCGACACTACATCCTTTCCACAACAGTGTTGGTAATTGCTCGAACGGACCTGATTAAGTATATGCTGACCCGTGTTGAAGGGGAGAAGTGGATCCTAGGGCAATCCGAGTTCACTTTTCGGTACGTTCCTATGAAGGCGGTCAAAGGACAGGTATTTGCAGACTTCTTGGCAGATCATACCATGAATTTTTTCGAGCTCGATGAAGAAGTCCTCGCCTTTGCAGAGGTGGTTCCATGGACTCTCTACTTCGATGGATCTAGCACTTTGTGCAGGGGCTGGAGTGGTATTAATATCACCTTCAGGCCCCGCAAGCTGTTAAAAGATTGAATTTTCAAACCAGGCGGTATCACCGTTTAGGAAAAACTGCTTTCGTGCGGTCTCTTTCGGATGAAGGTGAGTGGCAAAGTTTGGTTCAACTAAGGAGTAGGTCGTCCTATCTGATAGAGCGGGTAATGCTCAAATTCTTTTTGTATTTGGGGTTGACGCCGAGAAAGACTAAAGACGGGAGAGCACGCACAGACATCCTCGGAAAGCACTAATGAACTACGCCATCCCTGACACTTATGCGGTGAGATACCAACCATACGATATCACCCACAAAGCTAAGAGGCCACAGACACCGAATAATACCCATAAAGAACGCTAACCGGCATCTGATGCCATCCGATAAGGGAGAACTCTTTCGGCAAAGAATTTTACCGATTCGAATCATTATGCTCGATAAAGGAAAAAAGAGAAGCTCAAATAGAAAACAGCACTACTGCTAGTAAGATAGCGATCCAGGCAAGCGCCAAAGAAAGAAGGGGTACAAGCAAGCGCAAGAATCAAAGCAGGGCAGGATCGAAGAGCTTAGACAGCAAGCAAGCGAGAAGGAATCCCTCAAAGGCAAGGTCTTTCATGCTTCGATGCGCGCTAAGACAACCGCTCATGTCTACTTCTAATGCGCACGAACCAGAGCAATCTCCCGGGAACCCCATCCCTAGTAAAGAGGTACTGACCATTGGTTCTATCGTGCCCCAGTTAACGATAGCCTCGGATAGACTAAGGATCTTAGGTGAGACCTAGAGTGCAGCCGGAAGAAAACTTCCACATCTGAGATTCCATGTGTGACAAACTCAATTGAGAAATGCCCCTCTTGTACGCTAACGTTCTAGGATGGCAGGGTTGGTAAAAACTCTCCTTGATAAATTGAGTATGGAGAGCTCGGGTGGGGCATCAAGTCAAAGATTTCCCTCCAGAGTCTATTCCATAGCTGATTCCTTACTATCTACTGTAAGAGGCCTCCGACAGGTTCTTATGCCTGAAAGACATTCACAGATGGAGGGATGACGAATGGTTTAGCAGGAGCTGAATAAGTCTCGGATAAAGGCTTCACCGGTCAGGCATTCACCAGCTTTTCTTTCTTTAGTTGCAGTATAGGAATGTCCTCTTAATTCAACTAGAAAGGTTTCTCAGTAACTGAAAATAGTAGCATAAACCACTCCTGCTGAGCTATAAAAGAACCTCTCCTGCCGGAATCATAAACTCCAGATTCTTCTGCTGTTCCTGGAGCTGCAGAAAGGGATGCTTTAGCTGTTGAGGCTAAGAAGGGAATTGAGGTAGAGCTGGCATAAGAGAATGATGTTACTGAGCTAATATTCAAACGTCTATTTATGTGAGAACTTCTTGCGCCTTTGGTTGACACCACCTTAGCCTTAGTCAGTAAGAGAGGGGTAACTATTAGATAGGGACTCCGGAAGTTCATGTTTCTGGGTTGGAGTCACCGAAGTGGACGATAGGCAAGAGAAGACCCAAGTGTGGACCTGACAAGCATAAGATTCATTCAATAACCAAGCCGGAGAGTCAGCACCACTCCGAAGTACTAATAACTAAGTTGAAGAGAGAGCAGGGCCATAGACGAAAGTGAACTATAGACAACTTACCGGAGACCATAGGCAATGAACGAAAGACCCGCGGAAGGGTATTAGTCGCCGAGAAAGCTAGCGCGCGTAGATCAAAGCTTAGTGGAGAGACCGTACATAGGCCTGTTCCAAAGCCGATCCTTCAACCAGTACTGCTTCTCATGATTCTCAGTTGAGGGTGGGTTGACCCGGGCCCGGACGAACCTTCCAACAAGCAGAATAGAAGGTGACCACAAAGCCATCTCTGTGGGAGGCTGCTACCCATAAGGCCATACCCGGCATGGGAAAGAAAAGCGGCGGACAACCGACTGAACTGGGGAGCCTAAACGGCATTGAGGATGAGTCCACCGGTCGGCAAACGGCTTCTATCTACAGGTGCTTTCATTATGGATCGGTCGACTTGTCACGATTGATTGCTCACACACAATTAGGTTAGGCAGGCTTGGGGAGGTGATCTGAATCGCTATCGATACGATGCGGGGCTTATTTGCTGACCGTAACGAACCCCCTAAAAAGAGCGGGGAGACCTTTGACCTGGGCTGGGGAGGGCGCTTTGCTTTAGAACTTTAGTTCGTAACAAGGCTCGAAGACCTCCGGCTGGATTTGAAATGGATCAGGTAGGGCATCGCGTGGGTGGGATTAGCAGTTTGATCTATTTCCTTCAATGGTAGGAAATCCGCATCCGCGGGGGTATACGGGGGGAAGCCAGTCTGCAGTAACTCTACTTGCTCCTTTGGATCACTAAGGAAAATCTTTACTCACACATACCGCAGTGTATTCTTGTCAACTCACATAGTCGCACCTACCAGCACAACAAGACGACTACCCCCTGCACGCCACTAAACGGCGCTATTTAACGCTTTGGTTCGCCCAATACAAGAACTACAGCCCAAGCTTAAGGCTAAAGCCGTGGACTACGCCCCCGTGAGAGCCCTCTATTTGACTAACGTACTCCTTTTCCCCCCATACCTTCACTGGGAATGATTGACCTTCGGATTCAAATAATAGCGCATCGCGTAATGTAAGTACTCCTTCCCATTTCTTCTTTTATGATTTTATCTACTTGAAATGCTTACAGCTAAGTGCGGAGAAGGTACCCAGGGGACCAAACGAAACGGCACTGAAGGGTCTTCAACTAAAGCTTCGCCAGTACTGAAAGACGACTAAAGATTTATAAAGCAGACTTAAGGATAATACCCCACCTTACCGGATTTGTAAAAAAAGGAAAGGCTCGAAAGACCTACTTGACAAGTTTCCTTATGGGTGAGTTCGTAGGTGGTTTAAGTCGAGTGTAGCGAAGGGAATGGAATGAACTGCAGGAGGCTGAAAAGCCGTAGTGCGCTAGCGCTAGCGAGTTAGCGCAACAACTTACTGTCTTGTTTTCTTCGCTGCTTCTTTTTTTTTTTAAGATTAAACGAAAGCGGTTGCTAATGCTTGTAGCTTGCTTCTGTCCTTAGTCAATTTTGGACTGAAGCTGTTCTGACTGCCGTATCTTTTTTGAACCGAATACCTTCCTCTGTCATCTCTGGTCTGTCTCTTTTTGAGAGAAGATTTTCTACCACGCCTGACTATGAAGAGCTTCGAGTCTATCGGGAGAGGATGTGGTGGTAACCCCCTCAGCTTCGTCTAGAGCCGGGCGTCCAGCCGTGTAGGAAGACTCACCCTAGCCACTATAGCGACCCCACCCCCAACTCTAGCTGAGAAGCACCCTCCATCCACTTCCCCTTTTCCGTGTGCCCAAAAGCCCGGTTTATGAGCCCATTTCCGATTCCCTTACCCAATCTCATGAGAAGCAAGCCCAGCCCTTAAAATGTCCCCAGACAGCCAGCCCTCACCAGGCATTGCTAAATGCTCCGCCACGAAGCAAGCTCTCCCCAGATGCGGAAGTGGGGAAGCCGGAAGTGGCTAAAGAAGTCGGAGGAAGAAAGTAGTTGGACAACTGTATACAGTTAAAGAACATCCACCTTTCTCATTCCTTATGTACTTTTTCTTACTTCATCCATACTTTTTTACTTTTTATGAAGTGTGGGGCAAACGGCGCCCTCTACTTCTACTTCTAACTAAAGGCGAAGAGCCGGCATTGCAAGCAAATAGAGAGCCTCCGCCCGTTTGATCGGTTGCGAGCCGGAAAGCGTACCGGCAGTTTTAGTCGCGAAAGGGCCGCTTGCTTAACTTCATTTTTCTATATTCTAAAAGAATTCTATATATATAATAAATAGAATTCTATATCTATCTATAAAAAAAAGATATATAGAATCTTTTTCTTTTTCCAATTGTTCATTCCTGGGGAGAGGAAGAAGCAGATAGAGCAAAGGCCTCCTCTTTCCGTTCGCTCTTCCCGAAGTGAGCGAATTGCATGTAGAGATCCGTAGGGGCTTATAGTTTAATTGGTTGAAACGTACCGCTCATAACGGTGATATTGTAGGTTCGAGCCCTACTAAGCCTACCACCCCCTGCTCTTCTCTTTCAGCCCTTGCTGGTGAAAGTCTTAGAATGAATGTTGGCCTAGATAGAGGAATAAAAACTAGCTCGACCGGAAGGGAGAGGATAGGCGAATCAGTAACTGAAATGAAAGCTGGAGTAAGACAATCAGTTGGAGAGCTAGGATGAAGAAGTAGGAAGGGGTATTCGAAAGGCAGAAGGGTAAGAGCTAGAAGGCTGTCTTTGAGGATAGGATGGTCGGACAAGGAATCCAACCTCTTTCTATAGATAAGATAAGTCTGTAACTTCAGGTCGAATCACTAGAAGGTATACTATTCTGAGGGTAGGCATTCGCCGTCCCTCAATCGCTTACTGATATGCTTTATCTCATCTAGCCAGCACTCTAAGACCCTCTTTCCACCCTACTGGCTTTAGGTAAGAGTCTCAGATCGTATGCTTTCTAGCCTGCCTCTTTCTTGAGCTGGCCATGGAATAAAAAGTAGATCTCTATCTGATCTGTGAAGTGAAAGACTTTAGCCCTCCCACCATACTTGTATAGTTCCTTGGATCAAGTCTTTTCTTTGAGTAAAGCCGAAGCCTTTAGCGACTAGCCTGACCTTTTCCTCCTAAGAGGAATCACGACCACCACATTCCCTTAAAACCTGGTAGTGAGCCTGTGAGTGTAAGGCCCTACAGATACCCCCACATCCAAAAGGCTGAGATAGAAAAACAGGTCAAGGAGATGCTGTTAAGTGGTATTCTCAGGGCAAGTGTGAGTTCTTATGCCTCTCCAGTGTTGCTGGTGAAAAAAAGGGACAATACCTGGAGATTTTGCGTGGATTATCGAGCACTCCATGCCATCACCATGAAAGAGAAATTCCCCATTGAGGAATTGCTTGATGAATTACATGGTAGCAGGATATTTTCGAAGCTTCATTTGAGAAGTGGTTACCAATCAGATTCGGGTGTTTGAAGATGATATACACAAGACTGCATTTCGAACTCACCAGGGCCATTACGAGTTCATAGTTATGCCCTTTGGTTTAACTAATGCTCCAGCCTCATTTCAGGCTTTCATGAATGAGGTTTTCATGGATTATATGAGGAAATTTGTACTGGTTTTTTTCGATGACATCTTGATTGACAGTGACAGCCTAGATAGCCACTTGCAACACTTGAGGATAGTGTTTGAAACTTTAAAACAACACAAATTGTTTGTGAAGAAATCGAAATGCTCTTTCGGTCAGGCAAGGTTAGAGTATTTCGGGCATGTGGTGAGCAGTGAAGGGGTATCAGCAGATAAAAGCAAGATTGACAGCATGTTGAGCTGGCCACAACCCACTACTGTCAAGGGGTTGAGAGGCTTTCTGGGTTTAACAGGCTATTACCGAAAATTTTGAAAGGGGTATGGGGTTATCAGCAAGCCACTGACCAATTTACTGAATAAAGATAGCTTCACCTGGAATGAAGAAGCAGCAAGGGCTTTCAGTCGTGTTCTGATGCACACCAAGTCTTTGTCACAAGTTCTGAGTGAAGTTGTGCTCGTTCTTGTGCACCTCTGCTTGGATATGATCTACCATGTGACATATGCTACTTTTGTCTTGCTGCAATGGAGTGATTGCTGCTCACGTGCGCGGGCATCTACTGATTCACTTGATGACTGATGCTCGGCCACTGCTGCTGCTACTACAGAGTATTCTTCTCCTTGGTTCCTCTTGAAGCTTGGGGATGTAGTTACATGCTCATGAGACTACTGTAGTCGACTTAATAGTGATGTACTTTGTAATATACTTTTTGCTACCTTGCTCTCCCAAAGGAGCTTTCTAGCTACTGATCTCCTCGACCATCTTCCTTCTGGTATAAAGGAAAGAGCTTCCCGAGAGCCCCTACGCGACCTTCCACTTGCAGAGAGTCCTGCCGATGTAGCTCTTGTTCTTCTTCCTTATCGAGGTCTTCCCTTTCCTCTGATCAACAATGAAAGTTTCATTCAAGTCGTCACCTTAGCGAAAGCACTAAGTAAGCAAACTACCTTAATGAAATAGGAAAGCGGCTGAAAAGAAAGCCATTTTTCGATAGTGATTCAAGGTGAAGTAAATCCCCTATATCTGATAGCTGTAACAGGCCTTCTTCTTACAGAGAAATGCCCCTATTGCGAATCTCTCTCATAAGAAAGAAGAGAGCTAGCATAAGCAGAGCTACCAGCTATACTACCAGAAGAGCAGCTACTATCAGTCCTAAAGAGCCAGTATCCGTCCTTCACTCTTAACTTAAGGAAAGGATAGACCTTAGCGCTTCCTCTTGATCACAGTAATGCGGGAAGTCTGGCTAAAGGAAGATAGCATCATAAAGAGATGAAAAAAAGAAAAATGAAGGCGTCAGCGAGGGACCTCTATAAAGTCATTATCTGATAGCTTTCACAGGGCTTCTTGCTAAAGATAAATTGACATAGAGAGCGACTGATTCCAGGCTTAGTATCTTCGGTTTCATCTTATAGGCTGACTTGCATCACTCTAATAGGATTCCTTGCTTGCATCATATCGTACAAATAAGGCATTAGAGAGCCCTTTCTCTTCCTTTATTCGCCGCAGGAAGAAATTCCAACTATGCTGCCTTCTAACGATAGGACTGGAATCCGAGCTCCTAGGCAAAAGCTTGAAGCTTGAAGACAGAAAGAGAAGAGATTAACGGGATGCTTTATAGTCGAAGTTGCGCCTAATGCTTAATCTAACTATTAGGTACTATATTAGAGAAAGACTCAATCTGCCCAATACTATACGCTAGGAAGAACTTGATTAGGGTAGTAGCCCAGCTCTTGAAGGGGGAAGCACATAACTAATAGGGTTCAGGCTTATACGATTCATGTTATCCCCCCGAAGCCCCTATCGCCTGCCTGGAACTCCTGAATTCACTCTTTAACTAGAGGAAGCGCCTAAAAGGGAAGCAACTGGGCTAGACTGCTGATCTTATGGAGTAGTCTGACCCTGGGAAAGAGACTGTCATCGCTGCCGAGAATAAACATGCTGTGCCGGGTGACTGGAATCCTCTGAGGTCAGCTGAACAGGCTGACAATCGGCAGAAGATGCTGAGCAAAGCTGCTTGAAGCGTGAGGCTGATCCGTAACATCAACTGCAGAAGAATGCGGTTAGAGTTGATGAACAGGAGAAGGCCGCAATACATCTCCATCATCATTCTCCCCCGGGGCTTATTAATTAGGTTAAGGAAAAGATGAAGCGCCCCCATTAAAGAGAACATTCAAGGATACATCGAGTCTCTTGGATTTCACGTCATAGCGTCTATACCCGGACTGAGCATATCCAAGAAAGACACAAGTGGTTTCCTTGGGGACAATTTCTCTCTTAACTGCGCAGGAATATGAACAAAAGACGTGCATCCAAACACTCGAGCCTATAGTACTGCTCCAGTAAGAAGTTCGTGAGGTGCCGCTGCAGCTTCTTCCCTCTCTCTTCCCCCAAAAAAGGATAGAGATGCCCCGTCCCTTCTTTATGCACATCCATATACATAGCCAGACACAAAGGTGTACAATCCGGTCAAAATCTGCGGCATTCACTGTAGGTTCTCTTACTTGCTCTAGTGGCTGGCAAAGGCCAACCGAGAGGGGAGAACGAATGGCTCAGGAATCGACTGGTTCCGAGCAGACTCGTGGAGCTTGCAGTTTGGATTATCGTAGAAAGAATAAGAGGAGCCGTCTTAGGAAATGACTTAACTTAAAAGACAGATGACGCCCCAGCTTGACTCGAGATCAAGACTCCTTACAGCTCGCACCAATAGCGGAGCGGCCGGAGATTGATTGAAAAGGCGCAGCCCTGCCGCCCCCCTAGCCGCCTACCTACTCGTGTTCGTAGCTCGATCGGAGGTCAAGACTGTGGTCCGGCGGAAAAACAGAAGTCGTCCGTATCAAGTGATACGTGAATTGCTCAGTAGTGCTTCGCCACTACCGTAGCTGGCGGAAATAGCTTAATTGGTAGAGCATAGCCTTGCCAAGGCTGAGGTTGAGGGTTCAAGTCCCTCCTTCCGCTCCCGGCTTCGTCGTTTAGTGGTAACGAGTGTGCGCCCCTTTAGAGATAGGGGTGAGCAGCAAGCAGCCCCTTGTATAGGGTTCCAAACCTATCTTCCTAATAAGAAGAAAGGGGCAAGCCAAAACCTAGTCCTAACAAGTTGCTGGCTTTTCATCAGCCCTTGCGCGCTAGCCTTTTCCCTTACTAGTAAGGGGCTGCTAGTTGTAGCGCGCATTGTACTAGTGAATAGGAAAAGCGAATTGAGATTACTAATGACGGATGGAGGTTGAGGATAGAACATGTTCGGTCCCTCGCCCTTATCTCCTTCGCCGGAGACTGCAAATGACGGGAATCCTATCGATAAAGAAGAGGTATAAGCATCGCCTCTCGATCCAATCCGTCTCCCCTGGCCTCCCCAAAACACTCTTGATACGAAAGAGACCTCCCGCCATAGAGAAGAGATCTAAAGTCTGGGTCCCCTCGATCACCCTCCCTTGAACCTGAACTGGTCGAGAGAGATGAACCCGCACCACATTTTATAACCTTCGAACCGAAAGCCCCAACTAGAGATGGAATTCCAGAACCTAAACCACTCCGTTGAGAGCTCCGTGACTCATTCAAGGGAAGGTCCACCAATGATTGCCATTCTCCCCCTATCTGTCTCTTGATCCCTCATTCCACTAATCCGTTGTTACTTTACTGATTCATTCAAGGCATAGACTCCCTCTTTGTCTTATTAGCGCAGGAACGATGAAAGCCGCTTAAGACTCGAAGGGCTAGGCCCCCGGGAGGGCTTTCAGGGACTGGGTAGGGTGGATTATAGAGCTAGGGGCTAAGGTTTGTCCATTGGGATTGGGCATGGACGACTGGGCCAGCATTGATGAAAAATGACAAAAGAAAAACTTCTCCCATCGCATCATTAACCGGTGTAGGATTAAAGATCAGGTCCAGGATTCGAGTCAAATCGACCTTCCCTCTCATCTCAGGGTGAGGCAAGGAATTCAAGCAAATGTTCGTTCTTCAATCTCTCGGCTGCTCAAGAAGTTGGACTAGCTGCTCCTCCGACCCGGAGTGGATTCTAGTGGAAGGGCAGAGCAAAGCCTTGCAGTAGGAAGGTGTTCGTTGCTGGGACGGGTTCAAACTGGACTGAAGGGAGGAGGAATTCAATAGTCCTCTCTTCCTGGGGATTCATCACTGGCTAGGGCTTTCGAATCAAAGCATGGGCATCTGCAACTAAGAGGGAGCAGTAGATCGTCGATGGAAGAGCCATGTCAGTAAACTTCTATTGGGACTTCTATGGATTATGGATTCGACTAGAGGGACTCCTAGCAGCAAACTAGTATAAAGGGCCCCAGACGCAGGAGCCGCCAGCCGGATCGACCAATAAATGATAGGCCAGAGGGATGGGCTCATTCGACTAATCAGTGATCCCTGGGCCTACCTAACACAGATGTCCCTGAAATAGGGGATTGGTTGATCGGAAAGCTCGGGCAGGAGTAGGACATTCCATACAATTCCGATTCGCTAGCCTCTCAAATCCCATTTTTTCATCGGGGTGAATTCTAAGGTTCCTTATTCCGGTTGTAAAGCGGAAGAAGAGGGAGAAGGGGCACAGCCCCACCAGCAGCCCACGTTTCCGACCCGAAAGGAATTGCAAATGAAAGAAGAATCTGTGTGCACTATCCATGGAGTGGAGTGACTATTCTGAATCTCCTCTTCTCTATCTCCCCCTTTTTTGCCTTCGGCTATTACCGGCCCAACATTGGATTTGTTTGAAAACAATACAACCAAGGTGGCGTTCATTCAATCAAAGCTTTTATGCCCTAGCACTAATGACTCTCTTTGGAAAGAAAGGAATGCAGGGAACAAGTCTTTCCTTTCCACTGGTTCTTGAAAGCTCTCAATCCCCGCTTCTCCCATATTGATTCTCCCTCTCGCATCGGTTCTGCATCAGATAATGAGCCCATGCGCAAACTTTCTCTTTTATTGTATTGGCGCCCGATAGGTAGGCTATTAGATTGAGTCGAAAGCCTACCATAAAGGTTCCGATTCGAGCGAGAGCCCAAACGGGGGAGGCGAGAACATCTTGATCGAAAGCTCCACTGTTCTGAATAGTGAGAAAGACTTTTTCAAATTTGATCAAATCGATCGATCATTTTTGAATATCTTAGGTGGGCCAACCGACCGAGTTGGGCTGGGCGTCCATGTCACAGAACCTTTCTCTAGCCAAGAATCCCATTATTGATCGAATCGAGGCGGATCCAATTCATTGGCAAATGAAAAATCTACCGTTTTCACACTCAGAAAAACCTAGAAAAGAGGAAGAGTCACTAAGACAAGAGCTAGGTAAGCAAGCAAGAAGGAGAGGCTAGAAAAGGCAGGGGCTCTCCATCTCTAGGAAGATTGTGTCCAGGATCTGGTAATCTAAAGCCTTGCTTCTTCTGGTCGGCTCGTATTAGCCTGTGCTTTATTACAGGTAGTCATTCCCCCGTTCCTTTAGTCTTTTCAACGGTACTTGAATCTTAAGTCGCGGTCATGTCTCGCCCCCCGGTATAGTGACCGGTTCCATGTTTTCCCCGAATTTCATCAGTTCCAGGCTCAAGTGCCTGTTCATCCATCTTCATTCCAAAGGCGAGCATATCCATTGAGTGACTGTAACTGCTATCGTTTACAGTCAATAGTTCTTAACCAACCCTTTTTAGAGCTTTATAAAGCTTTAAGAGAGAATAGGGAGTAAGGGGGACCTTCGCTTCATTATAAATTGGACCCGGACCTTCTTTCTTCTCCTGCGGAGCCCTGATAAAGTAACCGGCGGCAGGTTAGTACAGTTCTCCTGCTTGCGGATTTTTCCCTGCGCTGATTCAGGAGCCTTCTTCTTTCTAAAAATAAAAAAAGAGAAGAAAGGTTTGGTTACGGGAACCAACGGTGACGAAGGTTACCTACTTTCGGTGGACGTGGAGCCAACGAGTTCAGTCGAACAGCGTAACGAGTCTAAGGTTACAGAAGCGTTCGCCAACTTTGATAGGCATAGCATTGCAAGCAAATAGAGCAGAGAGCTTACCCTTTCTTTCTATTAGAGTCGTGAGCTTGTTGTAGTCGGTCCTAAAGGGAGAACCTTTCTGCTTACCCCGCGTCCTTGCGCGGCTCGGCTCGTTCTTCGAGCCCTGCTTCCCCCTTCCCCCTCTCCCCGTTTACCGTCCAAAACAGGCCGTATGGAGTATAGCCAAGTGGTAAGGCATCGGTTTTTGGTACCGGCATGCAAAGGTTCGAATCCTTTTACTCCAGATTATGAACACCCGATCGGATCTGTCAAAAACGAGCTGACGACTACAGGGGAAGCGGCTGACTGCAGTCCCTGAGCCCAGCTTGTAGCAAGCCAAAAGTTTGACTTGAGCCTACTTTGCTAAGAGAAGAGAGAGAAGGAAAAGACAGACGGCAGAAAGCAATCCTTCCAACCGCGGAGTTGAACACAACACTGACTTCGGCCAGTTTCTTTCATCAATCTCCTGGCCCTTGCTTAACTCCTTGTTCCGTAAACCGGTCGCTGGTTGATCTGATCGGACCCCGGACACGCGAGAGCCCAGCCCGAGAGGAATGCATGGTTCCCCGGCGCTTCATGGGGCGGACGTTCGCAGTCCCCCTCCCTCTAATCTAAGCCCACAGCTCGCCCCAAACCCTACCAGCTTTCCAGGCCATTCAATCCCCGTCATTCCATTTTAGCTCACCTCCAACCGGAAAGCTTTCGCGATGATGTTTTCCGAGAATACATCCTTCAAAAATGGGATTTGGTTGGATGGAGTCTCGCAGAAGAATATCATTTTATAAAGGGGCGCTACAACTAGCAGCCACTTTCTTATTAGTAAGATAGGTTGCTTGAGCCAATCCTTAAATCGTGGGAGGAAAAGGCAGAAAAGTGAGCCCACCCCAGGCAAATACACTTCTCGTTATCTTGTTCCTGGTCAAGCTCCCGTACCCGCTCCTTACTCGCATCCTCCCCAATTAAAGTAACGTAAGGAGGGGCCACTATCAATTGAATAAGCGTCTCAAAGAGAATGAGGTCTAGCGCCCCATCGAGAAAGAGCAATAGAACAAGGTGGGAATAAGATCTAAGGTAGGACAACCAAGGGCAATTCAATGGCTTTATGGGAGAATCCTTAGACTTTATGCGTAGGCAGGCCCAGCGGTATCCAATCAATGTAGTCGGCGGAACAAAGGAAAGAGGAATGGGAGACGTTTTAGAGGAAGATCTAAGTACCGAGAGGGAAATGGAGCTCGAATCCATAGCATTCTCCACGCACCCACCATTCGTTAGCAGCGACCTTACCACGCTTACCACCAGCCATTTCACTCGAATCTGTAGTAAGCAGTATCCTTCGCAACTAGAGGAGAAATCCTCTTCTTTTCTTTATCTTTCTTGGAATCAAAAACCTTAAGAACCATAGGTGCCACCAACCGAGGCGGAGATTGGAGATACAACGATTGGAGTGCAGTGACCGTACCCGAGATAGATCTGAACCGACGGTTGCGGAGAATAGGTGCAACGGGGAATCATGGGAATAACGAGAGGGTACGTAGGGAACATGGCTGACCAAGCTCCTTTTTCTAACGATTGAAAAAAGAAAGAGGCCGGTGTTCTTCCCAACTGCTCCAATAAACGTGCCTACACCCCATCCCGTCTGGAGAATGATATGATTGACCGAGAGTACTTATGAAACCCGGCACTGAACTAAGGGTTTGATCTGCGGCCTCCTGAACTGTTCGCATCGCTCTCTTCGGTTCAAGCGAAGGCTATAATTACAGTTCAGATCGACTTCCTAGCGTACGGAATACGGAATGGATTCCAAAGCCCCTCTGTTTTAGCTTAGGCTAACGGCACCGATTCCTAGTGCTATAACAGAAACTACCCTTAACGCGCAAATCAAAGCCCTCACAACACTCGATACCTGCTCCCGCTTATTGATTAGGGTGAGCCACTCAAGTCCCTTGTCACTCGTCCCTCTTTTACGTTTACGAAAATACCGGGCTTTATGCTTTTTTCGGAAACTAAACTAAAGTAGCTCGTCAACCTAAAAACAGAGGACTTCCCTCACTACGAAAGGTGTCCCGTGGATGCCGTACTGATATATCTCCTATTTGTTCTGGATCCAGCTGAAAAAGCCCTTTGCTTTATATTAGCGCGTTAGCGCCCCTACAATTGAAAAGACATTCTAGCACTCCTTTTATAATATAAGGAATTGCATGGCTTCGGTTGGTCACTTGCGGGAAATGAAGTCTTTGATGCGCGAGAAAGGGGGCTGCCTTCGCAAGGCTTGCTTGAAAGTCCCAACTGAAAGGACGGTTAATAATTAGTAGTTGGCCCGGCTCTCCCTGCCTGCGCTTTGGTTCTCATGCCTCGTTTTGTTGACGTCGTGCGTAGGATAAAGGATTTGCACCGGATAAGCATTTGTTACAGTCGCGAAATACGGGCTTTTGTAAAAGTTTTCATTTTCTGATCTACCTTTAGCTAAGAAAATGCCATTGTCCTATGGCTGCACTAAACTTTGAACTGGACTAAACGAAGACAAAGTGAAGTCGAAGAACAAAGTTTAGTCTAAACAATTTAAGAATTCTTTTTTTTACTTTCTAAACAATGGTTAGGCGGAAAGGGTACCCTTAGACCATAAGCCAGTGAAAAAGAAAACCTAGCTAGCCTATAAGCTTCCCTCTCCGATCATTGCTTGACTCGCCATAACCCTTACACCACACCGCCCCTCGTCTTCAAGCTACGGCTACCTGCATGAAAGCCAACCGCTACAATCCTGCTGCAATAATAACTCGTTATTTTAGCTTGGAAGGACAATAGACTGGCATATCCCATATCTTTTTATTGGATGAGATTAGGGGTCTGTGAGAGCCCTTTCTCTAACTAAAAAAATGCGCTCGCCTCTTTCTTCTCGGAATCCTACGTACCAATGTTGCAACAACCGGCTCTTCCCCAATCAACTCAAGGTATGCAGGTATCTTTTGCTCCACCACCTCAGGCAACCTTACCACAGTCTCAGCGGGTTCGCCCGTCTCCACCAAATCAAGGCCAACATGGCTATATGCCAAGGCAAAGGCCTAGTCAACCGCCTAGGCAGTTCACTCAGCTTAACCAACCCATGAGTTTGATTTTACCGCTCCGTGTTCTTTGATTTTTTAAGCCTCTCGAAGACTAATCGGGGGGACTTCTATGTGATTGACCCTTGTCTTGGATTTGACTACTATGTCATCCACATAGTCTATACATCATCTCATGGAAGATGGCCGTCATAGCCCTCTGGTAGGTTGCTCCGGCATTCTTTAGGCCGAGCCGAATGGCATGACCTTTGCACAGAAGGTTTCCCGCCCCGTGATGAAGGAAGTCTTCTTTTGGTCTTTCTCGGCCAACCGTCTTTGGTTGTATCCTGAGAAACCTTCCATAAATGACAGCGTTTTGTACCCCGACATCTAAATTTGGGAGTGGGAAATCGTCCTTGGGGCAGGCTTTATTTAGTTTAGCTTTCTAAAAGAAAAGTCCTTCCCATCCTTTTTCGGTACGGGGACGGTTAGAGATCCAATCAGAATAATCCAAGTCCTAATTCAGCGGGCCACTTTTCATTTTTTTCTTTGAAAACTCCAAGTCGGGATGGAGCTTGGAGACTTTCTTTTTAGACCTATATTAAAGTTATGCTCTACTAGGACTGGATCTAAGCCTGGCATATCGTTATATGACCAAGCAAAGACGTCCCGGTATCGGCTAAGAAATTGGGCAAACCTTGCCCTTTCTTCGGGACCTAATGATGCGCCGATCATAATGATATTTGGATTCTCCTCGGACCAAGGACCTCTTTCTATGCTTTCTTCGCTCTTTCGGCTCTCTGGGTGGAGTTCTATTATAGGAATGAATTGGCCGATATCCTCTGTCATCCGATAGCTTAGGCTTTTGAGCGAGACTACGATATGAAGGGCTATCCCTTTTCCCGCTCGTTAGGCCCCCTTCTCCTCTCCCTCTCCGGTATAGTCGACTGGCCTCGCTCCTATCCTATTTCTCTTGAATCTCGACATTTCATCCAAAGAATAGAAAATGGTTAACACATGCCGATTGGAGAACGTACTCCCTTCCCAGCTATTAGTGAAACAGGGGCCATCACTCTAATACGAATCGAAAGAATCACTATCGGGTTTGGTACCAACCAAGATTATCGTGGTTGAAATACCATCAATTTTGAATAGTTATTAGAGCTTCTAATTAAGTCGATTAAAATAATCTTCTGATTCAATCAGTATTATCTCGTTCATGCTCCTCACCTGAGAAGCATTTCACTAACCACCTGAGGAGCAGTAACAAGTACCTCCCTTGGGGTCGGGTAGCTACAGTCACACACAGTTCCTGTACACAGTAAGACAGTAGCAGCAGTAGCTACACTGTACCTCCTTAGCCGGTAGCCAGTAGCCAGTGGGTAGGAAACCTTGCCCGCCAACTAAAAAGAGCGATTGAGAGTGGATTTCAGGTTCGATAGTGTCGAGAAGGTATTAGCCACCGGTGACCGTACTTTCGTAAAAGCACCATTGGGCGGTGGTTCCTCTTCTCTTCTTCCTCTGAACCTCGAACAAAAAAAGATCTCGGCATCAGCTCGACTAAGAGTTCCGAATAAAAAAAGGAAACTTCACTTTACTTAAGACGAAGGAACCGAGTGCAAAAAAACCGGTTTCGCTTCAAACTACTAGTAATTAAGACTAAAAGTAAGGAAGTCCTTTTCTTGACTTGGCCTGCGTTCATTATACCTACCCCCTTTTTAAAAAACTTGATTTCAATCTCAACAAAGAAATGAAAGCATAACTCTTTGCTTGTTGTCCTCTTACTTACTCAATTGTGGAGGTCTCTCGGGTGTCTGATCCGATCAGTCTCGTGATGAAGAGAATTCCGATCTTCCACTAAGAAAGGTCTCGTCACGACAACTCAATTTGTCCGGTAAACTACTAGGGGCTCCCCATGGTTTATTAAAAGGGAGGGGAGATTTGCTCCTCATCCGGGGGTTCATTTCATTCATTATGCACTCAAAAGTGAAGGTCTTAAAAACTTCATAGAATTCATGATCGGCCATTCCATTTGTGCTTTCAGCAAGTAGGCGACGCGAATCTATTTCTATGCTTCAATCGGATACCAATTGCTTGGATGCGTTTGAAGCCTCGAGATGACTTGCAGAAAAAAAGCTTTCTAGGTTTGTCTTCTGTCTCCGTAACAAATGGTCCATTTATTGATGGGCGAACGACGGGGATTGAACCCGCGCGTGGTGGATTCACAATCCACTGCCTTGATCCACTTGGCTACATCCGCCCCTACCCCCGCACAGGTTTCAGTCTCTATCTACGATCAGATCCTTTCTGAACTCCCCTATGACCGCTATCAAAGAGAAGCTTTTTCCTATACTATAGTTGCAAGTCTATTGTTCTCTTTCCGAATGAAGTGAAACAAAGCTTCAAACAAAGAGGTTGGGCTGTTCACTTCATTGATTTGACTTCACTTTACTTAAGATTAAAGAGAGGGGCCGGGCGGGCAGTAAAGGCTCATTTAGTAGACAGCGAGCGAGCAGCAAGCACCTACTCCTATCAAAATGAAAAGAAGCTGAACTTGAATTGAAGAAGCGAGCCTCTATCAGAGAAAGGAAAGCCGTTGCGCGTTAGCGCATCCGTTTTCTTGCTCGTTAGCGCCCTTCCTTCAGCTGGCTTCGCCTTATCTATTCATCTCTTTTTTAAAATGGAGATTTAGGGATCTCTCTTGTTCATAGATCTTGAAACCAGATCTATCCCCGGAAGAACCAACACTTAAAGGGTGTAAGCAACGGAAGGTTCTCACCCTGTCCCCGACATTGTTCTCCGACGATGTCCCCTGGGCGAAAGGGGACACCATTCTCTTTCTTTCTTCAATCGTTCCGATCAGGACAAGTGGGTTGGTTCGTTTCGTCCTCCTATCTACGCAATTCTCTGTCTTCGTTCGTGATCATGTTGGGCGAAAGGTAGTTGTAGAGGAGCGGCTGTGAAAGGGCTCTTCCCCCCTTTCCATTGAAGTAGGGAGGGCTTCCTTCCCCACCATTCCGGCCTATTATAGGGATTTTACCGATGCTGAAGGTAGCTTGCTTACCAAGCCACCCACTTGAGAAGCTGGTCGCTAGAAAGAAGCGACGAGGAAGCGAAGCTGTCTACGAAGCTTTGCTTCTCCCCCTGTAGTCGTAATACTCGGCTCGTCGCTACTTTGATTCAAAAGGTAACCGATGGTTCCCGACTTTCTCTGGTTTCCGCAACCGTAACCCTTTTTCCGATTACATAAACTTTTTTCTTTTTCATAGCGATACGCTCTAAAAAAAGTGAAGGATAAGCAACCCTTCTAGAAGCGGTAGCTTCCCGCCTCCTTCATTCCTACTGCCTCCTTCGGTGAGAAGTTCCCTTCCTTTTCTAAAAAAAAGAAAATGCCTGATTGGTCTGCTCAGCAAACGTACAAAGTGGACCGCTGTTTGGCTGACCCCCTTCTTCCCATTCGGGTTGGGTTGACCCAGAAGTACAGTAAGAAGGAATGGAACCGCTTGAGAGTCGTCTGAAGTTCACACTTGGGTAAAGACGACTGACTTTGGAAACGGAACACGAACCAATTTCAGCTATTCCGGCTTCTTATTGAGCGTAGCGAAATCAAGGTTTATGAGAAAGTCAGCGAAGTTTCTATGATGTTCTACCTTTGCGCAGTCTCGCTCCACAGTGACAGCGGAAGGCTCCGCACCTGAGCCTCGTTAGACTCAGCAGAAGTGTAAGGTGTAAGTGAAGAGAATAGAAGAGATGAAGTCCGCCCCTTAGCCTAGTCTATATCCACAGCTGACGCAACTCCGTCTCACTACTACTTAATTAATTAATGGCTAAACTTTTTCATAACCTGAGCTTTCCTTAACCAGTTGACCTTACTTCGTAACCTTAGCCTCTCTTTCTTTATAGTTCGACTAAGTGACTTCGTAACCGAAACCTACTTTTTTTCTTACTGTAGCATAGGCCTTCGCCACTTCAAACGGGCGCTTCGCCCCTCTTTTTTTTCTTAGAAAGAGCGGGGCCTTACTTATTCAGGGGGGTGGGGGAACCGTAGGAAGGGGGGACGAACCGCCGAATTTACATCTGAAATCGCCAACATGAACACAAACGAAATCTTTAATTTCGTATAGAAAGAAAACGAACCACTTCTATTCTCGGAGCCCACGGAGCGGTATATGAAGAATGGCTTTTTGGTCCCTTTCGTCCAGTGGTTAGGACATCGTCTTTTCATGTCGAAGACACGGGTTCGATTCCCGTAAGGGATAGGTACTCATTCCCGGCCGCTTTCAGTTAGTGTTCATTGCTGAGTGATCGCTCGCTATCTGGCTGGAAAAGGTGGTCCGGAAGCTTCCTCTCTCCCAGCAAGCAAGATGAGATCACCACTTCTCTCGGACTTCCTTTACTTCGTAACCTTAGCTTTAGATGTCCTTTCATAGATTCTCGAACCTCCGACAGACATAATATCCATGCATGCGTTCTTTCTCTCCTCCCCTCAGCCATAGAGTCATCTTTCCCCCTTTTCTTTTTATTTATTTCTTTTTCTTTTTAGGCATTGAACCCCGCCGCTCCGTGGGGTGCTGAGTGGTGTCCTCCCCTCCCTAATACCTAATACATAGTTCCGTCTATGGAGCCTAAAGCTTCAACCATGGCATAGCAGTAAGCAGTAAGTTGGCCTAGTCTCTCGCCCAGCCTTCGCCTTCTTCAGTGGCCAAGTTGAAGCGTTCACCGGTTCTTCGGCCTACCACCTTGATCAAGGTTGAGCTTGTTTCATTGAAGCTAATGCTATGCTGCCCTTCCCTTGTTCAAGAGAAAGCGAGGACTTTCTTTTAGCTACCGGCCCAAACAAAAGAGATTAGCCTCTTGATCGATCGATTGATTGGATCGAAGTACGAAGGGCTTGATTGAAGTGTGAGATCAGCCCAAGACTAAGGCCGAGCAACTAGCTGCTGCAGGATTGGACGTCTATCTATCTCACCACGCTCCCCTACTCCTATAAAGGCCGGCAGAAGGAAAGCTCGTTACCGCAGCGCTCGTTCACCCCTTCGGCTTCTTCCATTCAAAAAGGTAGTTTTTTTCTTATTGGCAAATAGCATCTTGAAGTGAAGCGAAGGCATTATTGAAGGAAAGAGATGGCGGGTCGGTCAAGTGCATTCGCTATTCGATTCCATCCTCGATCCCACCAAATTGATATTCAAAAGTTTGTATCTCTTCTTTACTTTTAAGTGACAAGGGGGTGACAAAGTTCTCTATGTCGCCGTCTCCTCAATGAGCGTAGATTGATAGAGATGGCTTTTGTGCCGGTCAATCTGTATCCCATTCTTCAGGTATAGTTTTCTTTGATCACAGATCGACAGTCCTTTCTCCCCCTTTCGTCATAAGGCGTGGTCTGACTCTGAACCATTCCTGTGTTTAGGTCCCTACTAAGCATAATTCGTAAACTATGAATGGCTATTTGAAGACTTTTGAAAAAGTTTCTAGCAAAGCAAAAAAATGAGAAACGCTCTTACGAGGTAATTCTGAGTTAAACTACTCGTGTTAGCATGGAAGTCAGCCCGCTCCATTCTGCTACTAGGGTTCCAAACCTTCCCCTTAGTTCTATAAAGACCTTTCCAACTCAAGAGATGCTAAAGCTATTGTGAATTGGTCTTTCTAAGTCGGAAAGAGGGCTTTGGGCAAAGAGCAACTCGAAAGTACTTGACTTCAGTCCCAGTACTGAAAGACGTGACTTCAGGAGTGGATTTCGGAAGGAAAGACTTCGTTTACTTCCTGCAAATTCTTATGTAAGAACTAGTAGAAAGAAAGGAATTTTGAACTAAATAAGGCAGCATTGATAGACCGTTGAATGAGAATGCTTGAGTGGGAATCGTCTTAGCAACTGGCTATAGACATGACTAAAAGCCGCCGGGAGAGGAGAGACAATCTTTCATGAGAGAGGGACGAGCGAGTGAGAGATTGGGAAAAAAAGAGGTAGGCCTTCTGAGCGGTCATTTAGGGGCCTTGTTAGCGAGCCATCATTCTTCCCTAAGCTGCCAGAGTCCGATCGAAGCGAGCAAGAGATAGAGGAATCATCGCTCATAGATGTGAATTGAGAAAGCAAGCCCTAATTCTTTTTCATCTCCTCGGGCAAGACCAATTATAAGTCGACGTCTTAACCTGACTTCCTAAGCTCAGTTGATTGTTGAAGCAGTAGCTCTGGATCGAGAGCAGGATGCTTACCGTGGGTATTATGAAAAGGGGAAAGGCTTTTTTTATAGAGAGAGTTATAGGAGAATGGAAGACCAAAGAGACCCAACTCATATCGTACCAAGAACTTGCCATTGACCTGATCAAGCGCTTTAGGGAGATCCCCTTCACCCATGTTCCGAGAATAGAAAATCGCTTGGCTGACTCGCCAGCCCTTATGGAATTCATACTCAGCCGCTCTAGTACACATGCTAGTACACCGAAGCACAGAGTCGCTTGTCATCGACATCCGAGCCACAGAGAGCCCTTCCGCCGAACGGGACTCATTTCTCTTCTTGGATGAAGACTATCGGGAGTTGGAACATGATGAACTATCACCAGTCAAGACGAGGAAGATTACGAGGACGATGGGAACCATGGTATTATTCTTTCTACAATTACCTCAAGACGGGTTCATACCGGAGTACGCCACTCGTGGTCAGAGGAGAGCCCGGAGGGAACTTTCCCGACGATTTGTGATCTTGGGAGATGTCCTTTACAAAAGGTCACTCGCCCTTCCGAAATAAGGAGCACACATTGTTGAACAAGCTCATTCAAGTGGGTGCGGAGGACACGTCAACAGCCAAATGCTTGCCAAGAAAATCATGAGGCAAGGCCCCTATGAAAAGTAAGGGTGTCAAGAGATGTCAGAAATGTCAACTCCTTTGATTTGATGGAATTTTCTTTCAAAATGCTGCATCATGTCGAATGGCGGGTCCATCGTCTATCCCCAAGGTAAGACCCCGAATGAAAAAAACGTACCTTCGAAGGCTGCGATCAGGAGCTGCTTAACATCATTGAGAACAGGAGATCAGAAGATTTGGTGGAGGATAAAGTCAAAAGTGAACCAACACTGGGATCTGATCATAGCCGCCGTGAAGTGTTTGGATGCAAAGGCGATGGTTTTTAGATTCGGCAAACATGAGATGTGTCCTGCACGAAGTACATCGAATTTTGGAGATATCCCGTAATGTCCTTTTTGTACCTAGATAAGGACGACCTCGAGAGAGCAGACGACCAGTAGAGTAGGTGCTCCATCTCGTTCCTGCTGCGTAGGTCTAAGGTAATTCACAGTGCTAGCAGATCAGAAGTACGGAAGTGGGCCCTCACCCTTCTCTAGTAGGGGCAGTGCTACCTATAGAACGGGAATGTTCATCCTCTCTTAAAGTCCGTTATGGATTTCAAGTCGGGAATAGAGCTGTGGTAAGCAATATAGATCGCCCCTGACTCTCTCTCTATAAAAAAAGCCCTTCTTCATTCTTAACTTAATAAGGCTTCGGCCCTATGGAGTAAAGGGAAGTGCAGATCTGGAGTGTTTGGACGAGAAATAAAGGCTTTGCAGCAAGCGGAGTTGTACCGAAATGCAATTTTCCGGGCATACGAGAAAAGAGTCCAGCCGAGCATATTTGTTTGCTAGTTTCTTGATCCCGGAAATCTTGTACTCAGAGTCACGGATAAAGTGGACTACCCAGCGCCTTTGATACTTGGTGGATGACCTTTCTAGTGGCTTTTTCCCGTCCCTTTTGGGACCATTCACCCTTTTCCAAGCATAGGTAGAAGCCCTCTTTCCCATACACAACGACGGTTCCAAGCAAGATGAATAGTTTATAGTCGACTCAGTATCGGCGAAATCCCCCCATTGAATCTCTTTAGTACCTATTCTCTTGTAGTGCACCCTTCATCGAAAGAGTAGGCGGTTGAAAGACCCACCTCTGAATAAAGCCTTTAGGTTGGGAGATCTCAAAGGGGAACCTCGCTTAGCTTATCAGTCCCTGTATTATTCAACTCATCTGTCCACTTATCTTGTCCAAAGCAGAAGGAATTTTTCAATCCTTTGTTTCGAAGGTAATCCGCCAGTCTCTAGACTGGAAAAGATTCAATCCACTTGTTGGCCTGCTTCTATGTCCTGTAGCTTCTAAGGCATTAGCTTCAAAGGGGCTTGTTGGCCCCCTTCTTAGCTCTTGATGTCTGCTTTAATTTAAGCTTCGTCGAATAAGGCCCGTAGCTTACAACATCTTATGAGAAGGGCCTGTAGCTCGATACAATTTAAGGCCAGTTGCGTACTTGCTAGAGACGGATTCCGCCATTCCCTGAAACATCAGGGCCCAGCTTGAAAAAGATTTGGATGTGGATGATAGAGAGCATATTTTTTATATATCCCCAAAATGAGAGCTATTAGATGAGAAGAGACTTCGCGCCATGGAACATGCCCAGGTCTACCAGAAAAGGGGCTTTCAAGTGAATTCCAAAATAAGGTAATATAGAGAAAGGTCAACATAGGAGATAAAGTCTTGAAAAAGATTCTTTCCGGACGTGAGCCTCACCCAAGAGGGAAACTCCATTTTGTGCTCGATCTCTTCTGTCATGCATCATGGCTGGGTGAGTTGTCCCATTGCGAATGAACCTCCGTGCTTCCAATCTGGTCATGCACTTCTTTAAGATGTGGAACCTGGGAGCTTTCCTCTTATAAAGAGGGCTAAATCTTTCGTAGGGGGGTAAGGATGGTGCCGAGGTCTTAATAGAAAGCGGTTGATAGTCCCGTCTGCTAGGCTTTTCCGAACTTCCCTTCGCCTTTCTATCTCTTAGTTAAGGGGGGTTTCAGAGAATCATCCGAACGAGATAAGGTTGTCAAATGGGGGAAGAGGAACGAGAGGCGTCCCTGGCTCACTAGTAGGTGACGAGGGGATTCAAAAAAAAAAAGGGCTCATTTCACCTGCCCATGCATTCGTTCGGATCCATTCTTCCTTCTTTACCTTTTCAACCCACCCTTACTAGCTAATAGGGCTTACTAAAAAAGCGAATTTGCCTCTTCCTGGTAATGAATTAAGCGGCAGCGAGGAGGTCCGGTTCCATAGTGATTTCGTCTGCTTTTGGAACTTAGATTCCTAGGGACAAAGAAAGTGACTTCGGACTTTTGAATTCTCAGAACCTCCTTCGAATGAAAGAACTTGAGAGGGTCTCACAGGCATCTCTCTTCGAGCGGCAGTGCAAGCTCGGATGGTGTTAGCGCTGGCAGAAAGTCCTGGATTAGTTTGTACCGGTGTAGGTCCCTGAGTGGTGACTTGTCCCCCTTGATGTTGTGGCATTGGATTAGTATAGATCCCCAGTAGCTTCAGTGACATTGGCGGCTTTAAGGTATGCCTTAACTTCGTTCCAATTGAGAAGATTTTCATCTAGATGACATCACGCAAAGTATGACACTCTTCGATGGTACGACCTGCGTATCGGTGAAATGGACAGAACTTTGAATAGTCGAGACCGCGAGGCCAGGGGAGTGCTTTATCTCTGGGCAGAGAAAGGGTTTTACGGGGCAGAAGGTGGAGAAGGCTGGGCCGTAGCTACTATACTAGGAGAAAAGTATGACCTCTTTAAGATCTGGGATAGATCTTTCCGATGATATCCATGGCCCACCCTCGAAATGGCCAAGGCTTTATAATCGGGTATAACTCGGAAGCCGGCTTGTGCTGGATTCCTGCATACCTCTGGCAGGCATCGCAGCTCTTAGCATGTGCTACGTAATCTGCAAGGACCGTAGGCCAGTAGTGGCCATGTCTCCGGATCTCTCGAATTTCCCTCAGCGCGCTCGATCTACCTATCTTTCTGAGTTTGATTGGTTTTCGCTCCAGCTGACCTTTCCATTTAATCACTGACAAAACCTACCTTTCAATTCTTCTTACCCTATGAGCTTTCAGCAAAGGACAGATTTCTTGGTCCATTGACATCGATCAACGAAATAGACCTCCTTCTTTCACTTTTGTCGTTGTCTTCCAATTCAAAGAGCCCCATTAAGTAAGTGTTCCGCGAGAAAAGAGAGGCTGACATCTTTTCTTATCTATCTATTTTCGTAAATGAAGAAGATAAGTGAGAGCTTACTGACTGCATCTTCTAAGAAGGGCTTGGAAGAAGAAATAGAATCTCCTTTCTTTTTCGAGAAAAGGTCCCATCCTTCAATATCATGATTGGGTCGACCAGGCCAGATCATGAGTGAAATATCATGATCGGGTCGACTAGGCCAGATCATGAGTGAATAGAAAATCGAAAATGTACATAGCAGTTCCAGCTGAAATACTTGGAATAATTCTACCACTTCTACTAGGAGTAGCCTTTTTAGTGCTAGCTGAACGTAAAGTAATGGCTTTTGTGCAACGTCGAAAGGGTCCTGATGTAGTGGGATCGTTTGGATTGTTACAACCTCTAGCAGATGGTTTTAAATTGATTATAAAAGAACCTATTTCACCAAGTAGTGCAAATTTCTCCCTTTTTAGAATGGCTCCAGTGGCTACATTTATGTTAAGTCTGGTCGCTCGGGCCGTTGTACCTTTTGATTATGGTATGGTATTGTCAGATCCGAACATAGGGCTACTTTATTTGTTTGCCATATCTTCGCTAGGTGTTTATGGAATTATTATAGCAGGTCGGTCTAGTAATTAGGGGGCGGCCGTTCGGTCGCCTATGATACTAGGATCAATAGGTCAAAAATGGGTTTGTGCCGCAGGTGTTGAACGATCCACTCTACACAGGTGTGGGCTTACAGGGCTCATAAAGCCTTTCTTTCATTCATCAATAGGGCCCTGTCGGTCACTTTTCTGGGCCGGGATCGATAAGTGGAATGGAAGTCATAAAAAAGATATCTTGATCTTCGCACCTCAGATCAAGAGGCTTGTCAAGCTGGCCTAAATCATTATTATTCATTATTCTATATAAAAATATATATAATGAAGATAGAAATAAAAAACGTTGTCTTTTAACTGGCTGTTCTTCTTTGTCAACGCTACTAAGGACCTATAGGTTCGCAATAATGAAAATTGGTTGTTTTAAAAAGAAAAGGCACTATTTAGCCCTACATTAGTAGAAGTAAGCGGCTGAGTTAGCCTAGCCTACCCTAAAAGTGGTATAGTAGGGTATAGTAGGCGAGCGAGTTAGCGAAGACGCTTAGGCTAATAGAAAAGAGAGCGTCGGTGCGTAGCCTTCATTCTACTACGCTACGAAAAGGTTACGAAATCACTTAGCTCGACGTTAGGAGAGTCAAGGGGGAACGCCATACCTACATAGAAGAACCACTGTTCGCTGACTTTCTAAGGTCTAACCTTTCGCCCCCTACTGAAAAGGGGCAATTAGCTTTGCACCACTGATAGACTACTTAAGATTCAATTCAAAAGGCCCTACTTAGTTTCGCAAGCCTTTGTCATTGTCAGTCAACTAAGTAGGGCCTGAGGCCCCCTGTGAATCCGTAAATCTGAGGAGCATGCCGCAACAAAAGGATGGTCCCCTATGCATTTCATTCTTTCCGGAAGGGAAAAAAAGAAGTACCCCCCATCATAGTGAACCTCTCCTTGTGATCGGGATGAGGTAGATGCCTCCCAGCCGGGGGGGCGGATCGAATCGGAGTTTCCTTAGGTAGCCACCGACCTACAGTTATCCTTAAACTTCCGTGCTTGGTGGAGAAGAAGCGAACAAAGGTACGCTCGCTTGCTGTCTTGTTCTCTGTCGCGAACTGGGATCGCTCGCCAGCTAGGTCAGATTGGAGCAACATTGTATGAGAACATATTACCCATATTCGGGGACAAGGGGCGAAACGACCTCTCGATCTACTTACTGCAGCCCAGGAATGAAAACGTCGTCTAGGCGTTACCTGTTGCTCCGATCTCCCCTACGCCTAGGACGTTGTCTGGGCCCACCAAGAGCCATAGTTAGTTGCTGTTTCCATTTGGTAGTTTTTTTCTCGTTGTTGATACCGGCAAGACCCAGCCAGATGATGTCTGCTGGTTGGTAGTGAGAGGACTCTTAGTACCTGCATACCCAAAAGGGGGCGCTGGTTAAAAAACAAGAATTTTTCTCTTTCTTGCTCTCCCTTAGCAGCGGGAAAGGAGTCTATCTATCTGCCTAGCTTTGGTAGATTTCCCCCAACGCAATCCACAGAAATTCCACGAATCCCTTGGTGGATAAGTCCGACGACTCAGCAGCAGTGCGGAATTTTCTTTCTCGTCTGCTGGATCTGATCTATAGTTAGGGGGCAATACATACCAAAAGGTTCGAAGAAGGATAATGAGTGAAGATCTGCCCCAGCCAAGTCGTCGACCGCTGCGGTACCTGAACTGAATGCTCTGAGGTTGAAAGGCAAGTAGATAAATTCCTACCTGTATTTTTATTGTCTCGATTCGTCCACTGCTGCTACTGATAATGGAAAAGGTTATGAAGTTGACTTCTTTGCCTTCTTGAAGGTGGTTGGGCATTAACCAACACAACAGTGAAACCCGATCCAGCTTTCGCTCCCTCCGCTTCCTCAGGGCCCTCACTTCCTCACTCAACTCACTCAGACGCTCGCCTCACGTCACTTCGCTCGCCTTGGGAGGAAGGCTACTGACGGTAGCGAATCTCAGAATACGAATAAGATCAGAAAGGCCATCATAAGAGCAAACAAGGCAATGGCTTCCGTGAGAGCAAAGCCTAAAACGGCATAACCAAACAATTTAGTATCCAATTACGGACTCCGTGCTACTGAATGGATCAACGAACTGAATATCTTTCCAATTCCGACTGCAGCTCCAGCTAAAGCAATTGTAGCAGTTCCAGCACCGATGACTTTTAAACCCTCCATAACATCTTTAAAAGTTTTCATTTCAGTCTATTAATTGGAAGCAGGATTTTGATTCTTGAAAGCGAGTTAAGTGGCTCTGAGGGGCACGAACGGTATAACAATAAGTACTGATTCGACTAGCTCGAACGTGGGGAACGAATGCTTGAATGTGAACAAATAGCTGACTCTTGCAAGTTTGTGGCCAGCGATCACCCTCTAAGCTATACGCTTGATAACGAACTAAAGGGCTCGAAGCTATAGAAGCTCTACAAATAGCAGTTCTTATGAATTTATGGCACAGTTCTTTAAGCTGGGTAAAGGTAAAGTAAACAGTAAACAGCAAAGACTCCCTATATCGAACCCCATTTTTGATACGCCTTAGTATAAAGAGCTGGCTTAGTACATATCCATAAATATGTCTTTTTGACTGCGGCATAGCTATCCCGTAGTTTTCCTTTTCATAAGAGAAAGGATCCTATAGGTATAGTATACGTAAGTTTCCCTATATCTATGTATTTACCTTATATGCCTTAAATTTACAGATGAGTCGGGATCCTAATCTTACTATTACAATTATAGGATCAGCTCTTATTTGCAATCTTCCTTAAAGAAAGTCTAAGGTAGTTGCAGGTCCATTTTCCTTTTTTTATAATGTGCGGGATTCCTACTCTGAGTAGGCTTCTTCGTGCGTGCCATTCTAGGAGTCTTCATTTACTCCGGTATAAAGTTATATCAAGGTCAATAATTTCTTTCTGGTCCACCAAGAAAAAATTTTTTTCAACTAAGGTTTATTTAAGTCCGGCACAGCATGCCTTTTCCGTCTATAGCGGATAGGTAATTTAGCTACCTCCGCAGCAACAATTGCTTCAGCGGGAGCTGTCGTCGTGGGATCCGTAATAGTGAGCATTGTAACTGATACCGGGAGTTTAATATCTAGTTTTTTCTGCTTACGAAATGCTTACGCTTACCAAAAGGACTAGGGCATCTTGTCAAAAGCAAAAGCGAGCGGTGACTCTATCGGAATCTATAAAACTCGACTGGAAGCGGGAGGAAGCCACTCTAAAGAGGAGGACTGTCAAAGAGTCATGTTGGGCTTCGACTATGGACTAGGAGTTCTCCTCGGCCATAGAGAGGCAATTGACCTTTTAGACAAATTGATACTGGGAAAACTTATTTTCTTGCGGATTGTGAAAGTAGTGTATAGTTTTTCAGCCACCTGAGCAGTAGTTTATTTAGCTTTGATTCAATGGGAAGATGTTTAGGTGAATCCGTACCAGTAACCATCCGGGAAGCCAACTTCACCCATTTAGTGCGCTCTTTCTTTTAGGTGTCGAGATCTTTAGGAATCTTGTCCCCCCTGGTCCTGGCACTGACTCACGTGTTTTGTACCTCTACCTCTTCTACTTGTACCCGCTATTTGGTCCCCAAGCCAAGCCAAGCGGTTGTCAAACTCTTCCACGGCAACTTGTCACTACTAAATGCAGAAGGGGATAAGAGAAAGAAAAGAAAAGGAGACTCATAGGGATAGAGGAAATGAGAGAATGGTTCCGTGAAAACAAGAAGCTTACTAAACATATTACACTCACTGGGAAGGGTTTGTTCAAGTCAATAAGAGGTAAGGTCTCGCTTAAGCGTAGTATCTCCCTCTCAATAGTTGTAGGAACATCTTTGTGCACAGCTGATTGTATAAGAGAATAGGTTCCTTCTATTCTTCCTAGAGGCAAGAGAAGCGTGCTATTCTTTGTCCTCCAAATCTCGTAAGAGAATAGAATATAGCCTCGGGTGCCCTTTTCCCTACTTACTTGTCAGGTACTTTCATAACTAGCTAGGAATCTATTAGAAGCATAAGCTGTCCGTTGTTCAATCTAAAATAGTTAAATAATAAGAATAAATAGGGTGGAGTAGTGGGAGAGAAGCCAGAATTGGAATGGAATACGACTTTTTATAAGCAAGCCAGGAATTCGAGGAGTTGGCCAGATACGGATCGAAGCCCTGCCTCGAAAAAGTCAGGACTTTTGGGCAGATTCCAGTATTCGACCCATCTCTTTCTGCCGATTCCCCGGGTTGTCGGAATCTCTGGTTCGATCAGGACCAGGAGTCCCATTCATTCGTTTATGGGAGCGACTCTCTGTTCCCATTCTCCACCGGGTCATCAAGTGATTAGCCAGCTCAATCCATTTTTCCATCCGATGATCTTCACCCTAGGACTGACTCTGTTCGACCTGCCTTGATTGCCTAGCTAATGCTACCGTCGCAAGCAACCTCTAAAGAATAGGGAGTGAACGACCCTTCTATCTAGTATCTAGATCGGTGATTCCGTTCGGCCGAGCCAGCTATCGAAAGTCTTGCAAGCAACCTCACCCTCACCTCGGAATGAGAGAGACATCAAGGACAGGAACGTAGGAAAGCTCCTTAACGGGAGATTCAGCCACGTAATCAATCCCCCAAACTGTAACTCGGGATGTCAGGATTGCAAGCAACCTACACTAAGCGAGCTAGAAGCTAAAGTGAATCTTTTTTGGCATCTTTTTCTTTGCTTTGACCGCGACTTTGTTTGGTCTTCCTCTTTCCTTCGGCCCATGTTTCAAAGCTAGCAAAAAGTTCGAGCCTCCGGGATCTCTCTTGAACGGCGGTCGGTCAGTCCTTTTCTTCTGTTGATGCTGAGACTGATGCTTTGACTGTCTCCCATATCATTGAGAATAAAGATCCACTTGTCGACGCTAAACTCAGTACCTCGCTTCCTTCCTAGTACACCTACTAGACCCATACTCATTACGAATGTGTTCACCAGACATCTGACTTAGCAACCTTCTGCTTAGACCGGCAACGATAAGGAAGGAGATCTATGGATAATGGGATATAGAAGTCAGGTGCGACGGTCAGCTCAGTCAGAGCGGAAGCGGTCAGGCAAGGTTATCGTCAGACAATGTAGTGCAAGCGACGGGTAGCGCTTGCCATATGAAGAAGGCGACTACAATGGGAGACGAAGGCGACGTGGGCTTGCCATATAGATGTAGCGCTTGCAAGGCAATTCAGACGACGTTAGCAAGATGTAGCGCTAGCTAGGTTACGGTAGCGCTTGCCATAAAGAAGCTAGCCAGAAAGCAGGTCAGGCAGGCGATAGGATGTTAGCAGGATAGGCTTACTAAAGCTCGTGTAAACAATATTGATAGGAGAGAGGGGTGAGTTCTCCATCTCTCTTAGGAGGGTCTTCTGTCTTTTTAAAATGAAAATTTGATCTATTTTTTATGTTCGAGATCGCCTCCGTGTGGTTCCTCCTAAGTAGCTAATCGAATATGCTTTTGTCTCTTGGAATCGTATCATCCATGGCGGGGGTATCGTATAATAAGAGAACGGTTGCTTTTAGGAGTGATCTGTTCATCTAACTATCAATTTAATAAGAGAATAAAGAGCAAGTAAAGTCAAAAAGTACGCCCACTAGATCCAACTATTACTCACACGGAACACTAACCCAATCTTGCTTGAAAGCGGAGTGGAATCAAGAAACTCGCAGACCTTGAATCTAGCCTGCAATCCTTTCGCACTTCTCTTAGGAGATAGTAAGCAAGATTTTATACGCTAATTTCTTCTTTTAATCAATTTAGAGTTACAAAGTCTTATTGCAGACCTTCGTCTTCACGGGTTGTTGTTGAACCCGACTCTTCCGCTTGGCGTTGTCCCTATAGGTTGAACTGCTAATGCCTCCGATTAGAGATTTCACAATGCCATAGGATTGATTGAAGTTTCTGGCCGGGTAACTTTTCATTCCGACACCCAGAATAAAGGCTTCCCTGCCGTAGTTGGGTTCATTAGGTCGTTTGCCTTCGGCCAATTAAGAATGATCCATTTATATAGATGAAACTAATCATCTTTTTTTAGATGGAAGCCGGTTCCACGACTTTAGTGGAAATGATGATCCTGCTCCCCCTGAAAGTATCAACTACCTGAGGCTAAGGCGGATTTGTCAACGGCTGTGCTGCTGGCAATGATTAGAATAGCTATGTTGCTCAAACCTACCGGCGCCTTTATTTAATAGAATGAAGTTCCCGAATAGAAAAAAGAAGGATATCAGGTTTCAAACTAGATATAGATGTCCGGGAAGTGCTTCCTTGCATTAAAGCACATTCCGGGAGTGAAAGGTCATAGGGCTCATAGACATTATATATTTCTTATCTTTCCTTTATGGGGATCGTAGATCTCTCTTTTCAAAGTTGGCAAAGTGAGAACGCTGGTTCCGCAATAACCAAGTCAATCCAATCCTCAAGGGGAGAGGGGTCCGTATCCTGGGACTTAAGGATTTAGGGATCCCTCAAAGGACCGGGTTCAGGCTCAACCAAGTCTTCGTCCACCCTTTCTCGAACCAGATCCATGCCTTGGGCTTGAGTCCCAGCTTCGGTAGGAGTCCAAACAGCATTATCCATTTCTAATTCCGAATTCTCATCCATAGGTGGAAATTCTTCTATAACGGCATCAATTGGTTGTTTTGCTTATTCAACGACCCTTTCCCCTGAGCCGATTTTAGCTCTGGCAAACAGCCCTGATAGCTTAAATCTAATACAGGTTCTAGGTTGAAAGAATCAATGGAACCAAGCTTTCTGCTCAGGTTCAATGTGACTCTAAGGCACTTGTTGATGCGCTACTACTATCAGTTCGACTTTAGCATTAGCAGTTAGGATTTATTTGACTTAGCCGTGCCTGCCTGACCTCATTTAGGGAATAAATTGAATATGATAGGACCCTTTCTCACTCATTCTCCTCACTTGGCTTCTCTTACCACCTAAATGACTACTCAAAATAACACACTTTCTTGGTTGAGCTGATGGAGACTATTCAAGAATCCTAGCTTATCCCCCGGATCTTACTAATAAAGAAAGCGCCAAGACAGAACTTAAAGTGCGGAATCCCCTCCTACTGCAGGGATTGGAAATTGCGGAATATCCGGATTTAGGCTCTCGCAAAGAAGGCAATTCATTCGTAGTAGGATATTGAAACCTCAAACCCTCTCTGTCAACAACATCTAAAAGATTAGGAGGAAGGAGCTCTCGCTCTCTTCCATATTCAATTCTCGGAAGAAAATGATCAGAAGCGGATTCTACGCATCAGACTAACTGGAGTTCATGCTTTCCTGCGTGAGACAAAGGAAGCACAAATTTACTTACTCGGCGGGAAGGGAAATGAAAGACTTGTCCTCCCTCTCAAAAGAAGGTTTTTTCAACTATAGAAAAATCAAAAGATATATAAAATAGATAAAGATATATCGGCTTTTTCCTTGTTCGTCAAGCTTTCGAGCAGCTCTTTCAACTGCCGCCTAATCCCCCTCAAGAACCGAGAGCCGCCCAGGGACTGGACTCCACCAAGAGGTTCTTTCTCTCATGTCATTTCGCCCGCCCGTTTCATTTCCTTTTGCCGAAGTTCGTTCAGTCGGTAAGCATCCCGTTAGCTCTTCATATTTCCTAGCCTATCTATCCCCACTATCTCCGAATTCTGTAAGCCGTAGGAAGTCCGTAAAATGTGAATAAAGTCCTCACGCGAAAGTTCATCGCCTTCGCTTATCTTGTTTTTTAAGGTCAGTTCTTGTATGATGTCGACGAAGGTCTCATGTTCACGATTATTATTCTTGCAAAACTCGGAAAGTATTAAAGCACATTTCTTCCTCAAGCTGTCGATTGTGTCAGTCGGAAGTGCATACGGCGGATCAGCTTCCTCTACCTAGGTACGGATTGGATGCTCCTCCTGCTCGGGCAGGACTCTCAGACGGCTATGATCGGACAATAGAGTATGTAAGATATAGCTCGTGCCTCTTGGGCTTAACAAGATGGGGTTCGGATGAAAACGGATCTCGCTAATCCAGTCTATTCTATTTTGAATAGTCCAGGTAGTTGACTACAGGATCGGATCCTCTGTCTTTGCCTGAAACTTTCACTGTCTGTCAAAGGAATAGCTGAACTACTACATTGATTAGGCGGATCTAACTCTTTTGAGAAATGCCCAGAGGCGTCTGTCTACTAGTTCAGTTGAGAACAAGGTGTCGAACTAGACTGATAACTGATCGTCTATCGAAGCGCCTCTTTAAAGGCAGGATGTCGAGAATCGTGTCTCTATATACGAAGAGCAGGCATGCGTGGGACTTTAGGACAAGACTCCGTAAGACCTTTGTTTAATATGCCTTTTGTTTACGACGAATAGGAATAGGTTCTTTTCAGATTTGACATAAGAGGGTAATTCGTCAAATTGGAATCGGATCTAACATGTGCAGCCTAAGCTTACTTCTCTTGGCTCCCGGCGGGGTTGTCTAGTCCTAAAGCTAACCAGAACGGCAAAGAAGAGTTCTATTCGGCGACCGGTAGGGAGAGGAGAGGATGGGAGGAGAGAACGTCGACCATAAGGGAGAGGAAGAGAGTGAATCTAAAAAAGAGAGTCCGACTTGCATGTGTTAAGCATATAGCTTTCTCTTCTCTCGAGTTCACTCTTTTCCTATCATGGAAGTTAGCTCAAAACCAACTCTTCTTTCTAGCTTGGTAATCCCTCGCTTTATTTACTTTTTTGAATGCAGTTCGGGATCGAACGAGGTTCTTAAAAAGAAAGGCTATTCATCTTCCCTTACGGGCTTATGGATCTAGTGGATCGTCCCAGTAAACTACTACTTATACTAATTATACTAACTACTTAGTTATCGTCACTGGCTGCAGATCTGGCTTGGCTCGATAGCCTATTGAATAGGATGGAGGAAGCCTTGTCCCTAGCTTCTGAAACAAGAGAACGGACCGACTCTAACTAATCCACTCCTACTAACAGGAAGTGTAAGGGCAGACCTCGTCCTACTTTCACTCTACTTTTTCCATTTCAATGCTAGCTCGATTGCAGCTAGATTTCTCAGTAGGGACTACTAATGGACTATCAGAAACGAAGTGAGGGATTGGACGACGGACGGGACAACTAGCTAATTGGGGGACGGAGGGACAGAGAGAACTCTTCAACGAAAATCAATCTTGAAATTAAATAATAATAATCTCTATCGTTCAGTAGGAAATTTCTTTTTTTTTTTTTTTTTTTTTTTTTTTTTTTTTTTTTTTTTTTTTTTTTTTTTTTTGCCTTGCGAGATCGTAGCTCGTTCACCTAAGATGGAAAAGCACTTGGTTGAAAGCCTAGCAACGAGAAAAAAGAGTCCCATGCATCCTTTAGTCAACAACCATTAGTAAAGAATAGGATCAGACCAAGTGCGAGATTGGATCAAAAATAACGTATAGAAAGGATTTGCAACAGAGAGCCTCAACAGCAGCTCTTAACCCACACTTTTTGCTAGTCAATTGCATTTCAAGTTCCCGCACAGTTGATCCAGCAAAAAATAGAATCTAGTCTCCGTGAGTCTATACCAATATTACACTTTCTTTAAATACTTTTTTTCTATAGGTTATGTTATAAGGAAGCCGAATTTCCTAGGAAGAGAAGCGTGAGGAAAAAGAACAGGGAATAAAGGAGAAAAGGAGGATTGAAGGGGACGTGTAAGCATGAAGGCGGATACTAAGGTCAATCTTGGTAGTGAATAGGTCAGCAGTTGGAGAGGAGAATCTTTCTATAGATAGAAGCAAGCGGATACAAGATCGAAAAGCTCTTTTTCATGCCCAACAACTCCCATGCCTTTCTTGGTCGGACCAAGCCAACTATTTCCGACAAGTCTTTCCTCATTTTTCGAGCAAGAAGCGGAACTACAAGAAAGAATCTCAATTTTATGACAAATCCGGTCCGATGGCTGTTCTCCACTAACCACAAGGATATAGGGACTCTATATTTCATCTTTGGTGCCATTGCTGGAGTGATGGGCACATGCTTCTCAGTACTGATTCGTATGGAATTAGCACGACCCGGCGATCAAATTCTTGGTGGGAATCATCAACTTTATAATGTTTTAATAACGGCTCACGCTTTTTTAATGATCTTTTTTATGGTTATGCCGGCGATGATAGGTGGATCTGGTAATTGGTCTGTTCCGATTCTGATAGGTGCGCCTGACATGGCATTTCCACGATTAAATAATATTTCATTCTGGTTGTTGCCACCAAGTCTCTTGCTCCTATTAAGCCCAGCCTTAGTAGAAGTGGGTAGTGGCACTGGGTGGACGGTCTATCCGCCCTTAAGTGGTATTACCAGCCATTCTGGAGGAGCAGTTGATTCAGCAATTTCTAGTCCTCATCTATCTGGTATTTCATCCATTTTAGGTTCTATCAATTTTATAACAACTATCTCCAACATGCGTGGACCTGGAATGACTATGCATAGATCACCCCTATTTGTGTGGTCCGTTCTAGTGACAGCATTCCCACTTTTATTATCACTTCCGGTACTGGCAGGGGCAATTACCATGTTATTAACCGATCGAAACTTTAATACAACCTTTTCTGATCCCGCTGGAGGGGGAGACCCCATATTATACCAGCATCTCTTTCGGTTCTTCGGTCATCCAGAGGTGTATATTCCCATTCTGCCTGGATCCGGTATCATAAGTCATATCGTTTCTACTTTTTCGGGAAAACCGGTCTTCGGGTATCTAGGCATGGTTTATGCCATGATCAGTATAGGTGTTCCTGGATCTCTTGTTTGGGCTCATCATATGTTTACTGTGGGCTTAGACGTTGATACCCGTGCCTACTTCACCGCAGCTACCATGATCATAGCTGTCCCCACTGGAATCAAAATCTTTAGTTGGATCGCTACCATGTGGGGGGGTTCGATACAATACAAAACACCCATGTTATTTGCTGTAGGGTCCATCTTTTTGTTCACCATAGGGGGGCTCACTGGAATAGTTCCGGCAAATTCTGGGCTAGACATTGCTCTACATGATACTTATTATGTGGTTGCACATTTCCATTATGTACTTTCTATGGGAGCCGTTTTTGCTTTATTTGCAGGATTTCACTATTGGGTAGGTAAAATCTTTGGTCGAACATATCCTGAAACTTTAGGTCAAATCCATTTTTGGATCACTTTTTTCGGGGTTAATCCGACCTTCTTTCCCATGCATTTCTTAGGGCTTTCGGGTATGCCACGTCGCATTCCAGATTATCCAGATGCTTACGCTGGATGGAATGCCCTTAGCAGTTCTGGCTCTTATATATCTGTAGTTGGGATTTGTCGTTTCTTCGTGGTCGTAACAATCACTTCAAGCAGTGGAAACAACAAAAGATGCGCTCCAAGTCCTTGGGCTGTTGAACAGAATCCAACCACACCGGAATGGATGGTACAAAGTCCTCCAGCTTTTCATACTTTTGGAGAACTTCCAGCTATCAAGGAGACGAAAAGCTCTGTGAAGTAAAAGAAAAAAAGGTCGCCGATTGCTACTAAGAACCTAACAGAACTTTTCAAAATTGAAAACGGATCAGTCGACCTGGTCTACGAATCTATTCTAACTATCAACGAATTCTTCAAATTTTAGGTGGGATGGGGATTGTAATTATTTATACTTCTCGAGGTATAATGACAGACCGGGAGGCTAGATTCGAAGGAATCGGCGGATCAATTTTGTGTTATATATGGTATTCTGATATCCGAATTAGATCCTAAATTTACTATTTGTGAAAAAAAGAGAAAGGGCGGGTTGTATAATCTCACTCCTCCCCCATTAGTTGATACTTCAAGGAGGTTTTATCCGGAATGAATAAAAAAAGAAAAAAGAAAGAAAAAGAAAATAAATAAAAGAAAAGAAAAGAAACTGGTTCACGTAAGAATGGACGTCTTGGTTCACGCAAGAGTGCACGTAGAAAAAGGACTTATTCATGTTCAAGCAAGCTTCAACAATACCATTGTGACTGTTACAGATGTAAGGGGTCGGGTGGTTTATTGGGCCTCCGCCGGTACTTGTGGATTCCGGGGTACAAGAAGAGGGACACCGTTTGCTGCTCAAACTGCAGCGGGAAATGCTATTCGTACAGTAGTGGAGCAAGGTATGCAACGAGCGGAAGTGATGAAAAAGGGTCCTGGTCTCGGAATCCCATCTTCCAGGGTCAGGAGCCACGGAGCCAGAAGACCGTTCGACGATCCTACTTCTGATGTCATCCCCTTCTGTTCCCTCCCTGTTGAATATCCCAACTATTCTCTATCAATTCCGGGATGGATCATGAAAGATTTTGTCTTGAAATGCCGATAAGGAATAGCCAGTTATAGAAGCGGGTGGCAGGGAATGAAAGCAAGCACTCCTGTGCTATCAAAGTGGAGAGATTAGTTAGAGCTAGGGGCAGGCCATCTATTCCTGCTTGACTTTCTTCAAGATACGAAATGAGCAGCCGTTTTTCGTGACATCATCTCACTATTCGGCAAGTCAATCCCGCTTACCGGCTCAATATATCTCTCAATAGATTCGCTTGCCACAACGACCGGACAGGATAGGAGATCGCCCAACCTTCCAATTTCTCTTTCTGAAGCAACTATAACGGATGGGCAGCTTCCCCTTAAACTTTTTCCAACCCCAGAGAAGAGAACTTCGAGGATACGCGGTAGACATGCTTTTCCCAAGAATCTTCAAACTTTTTGCTTATGTAACGGGGGAGGTACCAGCTGATGTCTTTGAAGACATTCAGAAGGACGTTCGAGATATGGAGGGGTGCTTTGGGTTTGATCTGAGATGGGTTCATGCCAGGCTGGGTGCAGTGGCCAAGGCAAGATTTGATACCCATCATCTCGAGGAGTACGCCCAGACTTCAGCAGCGCTCGAGAAAGCTACAAGTGCATTGGCTCAACTTGAAGGAGAGTTGTCTCGGCGTAGTGAAACTGCTTCTGCCCATTTGGTGAACAACTCTGTTGCTACTAAAATGAAACATTTTCCCCTCGAGGGAGTGGTTATTTTCCCGATGAAATCGAGGGCACAAGTTTTAAATGGGTAGGGAGCTCCACGGCTGGAGCATGTATGAGGTTGCCATGTAGTTGACAAACCTTGCACCTCTTAACAAATGTTGCTGAATCTATCTCCATAGTTGGCCAATAGTACCCCAGGGTCATCAGGTGATCATATATCTTTGCGCCGCCAATATGTCCTGGGGCGTGGGCTTCCTCGAGAACCTGCTGCACATCCTCTCGAGGGGTGGAGAGGATGGCCATTATAGCCCTTCTTGTAAAGTTATCCTTGCTTAGCAAAGAAGCGAAATGCCCTTTTATTTATTCCAACTACATCTTTTGTTTCAGAGGGGAGGATTTTGTGATCCAGAAAAGAAATACAATAAATATAGGGCTTTCTCCAGTCTTCATAATATAATATAATGCTCTAAGGCACATTCTGCTGGACATGGGTAGAATTTACATTGGAGGCAAGTTTTCTGAAATTTGTTGGCTTCCTCCAATACTGCAGCTGAGAGTTCTGCTCTGATGGAGGTGCATATTCATATTCTCCACTCGGGAAATGGGCAAGCAAATCAACTAAGGCTTTACTTTTCATTGCGTTGGGAGTTACACATTTCATGTCATAGCCTGCTAGAGTGAGGAACCGCCGAGCAGCTCTCCCTATGAGTATAGTATAGCTC